TTAACATCAAGATTTGGCTCAGGATTGCCCATTTTTAATTCCAGGGTTTCTCTGAATTTGGAAGTTATCACTTAGCAGGTTTCCATACCAAGGCTCAATCTAATCAAGTCCGTAGCGTCTACCAATTTCGCCATATCCCCTATTGTTTTATCTCTATTGAATGAACCATATTTGTCTCAATCCGAGATGATTTTATCATTGATGTATCCGCAATTCAATATGGATACATATATCTCGCATAGATATGCCCCCCCTTAATTTTTACATTGTTATTTTGAATACTGTAAGGATCGATATTCATTAGTTTTTTGATTCCTATCTTATTTTCTCCTTTTCCGAATGAAACCAAAGAAATGTCTCATTTTAATTAAGTTAAGAACTTAGTAATAAAATTCTATTTATATTATTAATACTAAACAAATACTAAAAATAGTATGACCCTTTGAATTAATTATATACTATAAAAATTATACTTCAAAAATTAATTTGATACTTAATCTTAATAATTATTTATTATTATTAATTAAGTAATTTCATTTTAAGTATTATATAATATAATTTAAGTATTATATAATATAATATTAACTATTATTAAGAATAGTTAATACTTAACTTAAGTATTTAGTATTCTTACATATTAAAGAATATAAAACAATTTCAATTTAACTATAGTTATTAAAGTTATTAATTAAATTCATAACTGAGATCCAAAATCTGGTAGTTTACTGAATTCCTATTCACTATTTCTATTTCTGTTATGTGAGCCTGCTTAGCTCAGAGGTTAGAGCATCGCATTTGTAATGCGATGGTCATCGGTTCGATTCCGATAGCCGGCTTTTTATCGATTTTTCCATGGTTGCTAATCTCTTCTCTCCTCTTCTTCCAAATGCTGAGTCATCAATCTATTATATCGTGTTAATTTGACAACTATGAATGCAAATTTTATTGAAGCAATTAGATCTCTACGGAACAAATTAAATCATAAAACTGAGCCTTAACTTCCTATACTATATATACATATACAAATATACAAAAAAAATGCGGATATTGATAGAATGAATTTCATTCGATTTTGTAGTACTTTGATTAGGATTAGATATTCTATTATTAGATTAGTTTAGTATTTTTAGTTTTACTTTGTTTATCTTTTAGTTCTAGTTCAGTCTTAATTTAGATTTATTCTGTAAAATAAAATTTCAATAAAATCAAAAAAGGAGTTTTTATGTCTCGTTACCGAGGACCTCGTTTCAAAAAAATACGCCGGCTGGGGGCTTTACCAGGACTAACTAATAAAATGCCTAGATCTAGAAATGATCTTAAAAACCAATTGCGCTCTGGGAAAAGATCGCAATATCGTATTCGTCTAGAAGAAAAACAGAAATTGCGTTTTCATTATGGTCTGACAGAGCGACAATTACTTAGATATGTGCATATAGCCGGAAAAGCCAAGGGGTCGACGGGCCAAGTATTACTACAACTACTTGAGATGCGTTTGGATAACATCCTTTTTCGATTGGGTATGGCTTCGACCATTCCTGGAGCCAGACAATTAGTTAACCATAGACATATTTTAGTTAATGGTCGTGTAGTGGATATACCAAGTTATCGTTGCAAACCCCGAGATATTATTACTACGAAAGATAAACAAAGATCAAAAGCTCTAATTCAAAATTATATTGCGTCATCCCCCCGCGAGGAATTGCCAAAACATTTGACTATTGACTCATTCCAATATAAAGGATTGGTAAATCAAATAATAGATAGTAAATGGATCGGTTTGAAAATAAATGAGTTGTTAGTCGTAGAATATTATTCCCGTCAGACTTGAACCTAATTGAAAATTACAAAGAAAGGTTCAGATAATTTTGCCCACACCACTTTGTCGAAGAAATAGATTTCAATTCTCGGAAGGACCTCGATTCGCATTTTGATCATTCACGTATTACAAGCGGATCCGCAGTAGGATTTTTTTATTTCATTTTTGTTCTTTTCAATATTTGTATTTTACGTACTAGTAGTAGTGTAATTAGGAATATAAAATATCTATCAAATGAAAGAAAGGTCTTACTCTTAGAATAATGGTATCAATTGTTATTTGATTTGTGGTCGGTAAGGTCGGTGAATCAACAGAAACGGAAAGAGAGGGATTCGAACCCTCGGTAAACAAAAGCCTACATAGCAGTTCCAATGCTACGCCTTTAACCGCTCGGCCATCTCTCCTACTCTTATTATATTATTGACCAGAAACCGAGTGAATAGCGAGCCGTTCATATTATTTTATTGCAGTACAGGTACGACCAATCAAAGACCCTATATCCATAGGAATACAAATTTTGTTTTACTAGATCGTTAGTAATTCATGAATTGTCCCATAGATTTTTCTATTTTAATTGTATCGTGTATATGCGTTATGCAAACAAAACGGACAGTTCCTATATCTTACTCTATTTTATCATAGAATGATTATTCTATTTTTTTTTCCTCTCTTCTTTGGATCATAACCAATTCCAAAGTAAAAAAAGTCTTTGGTTATTCAACTGATATAAAATTGGAATAGTTCCGTTCATAGACATACTGCATTGCATACTATATTTTTTTCGTAATTATGAAATTGGAAGGAAATCCAATCTTATTCAAATATTTCTATTTCATATTTATCCTTGTCCAAAAAGGAACAATTTGAGCAGAAGGTCCACATCTTTTTTTGTATAATTAGTCTATTTTTATGATATTTCGTACTACTGTACATGTACAATTCCTTTCTTTGCGGGATCATTTTCCCAAGGAAAATGGAAAGAATTGTAGAACGGATTGATAATTATGCCCAGATCTCAGAGAAATGGAAATTTTATTGATAAGACCTCCTCAATTGTAGCCAATATCTTATTACGAATAATTCCGACAACTTCAGGGGAAAAAAGGGCATTTACCTATTACAGAGATGGTGCGATTTGATTTTCTTTTCAACCCTCAGCGGTTCGGGATAGAAAAAAATTATTGAAATAAACCTACGCCCGAAGAAGGTGAAGTTTGGAGATAGAACAATTCCTTCCGTCGTGTATCCTCGATTGATGCAGCCTCAGATGCTTTCATTATCGATTTTAGTATTGAGCGAAAGGTTATACCTATGGGTTCTGGACCATGAGTCAGTCTTACTCCATTTAGTACCAATAGGCGCAGCATAGGGGAAGAAGCACTACTCCTAGGAATCAACAATACAAAAACTTTGTTTGTTATAAATTATATCCCTTTCCTTATTGGTATCGGGACTAACAAGAATGGTTGGGACAACAAGCATCCATCTCGTTCGTACTTTGGATACCCGTATAACCATCAAAGATTGTTGAAGTGACTAATTCCTGGAAATAGGAGGCGTTGAGAACAAAGAAATTGTTGGAGTTACCTCTTTCATCTAGTACTACTAATACGATTGGTGTTAAGAAAAAACCTCCTTCGGGAAGGCTGGCTAGAGATTTCTTGTAAAAATACTAGCCCCTGTCAGTTCATAATGAAAATAGTGAAATTTGGATTCTATAGATTATTTCCCTTAGTACTATGCGCAGAAGGGAGGAGCCGTATGAGATGAAAATCTCACGTACGGTTCTGGAGCGGAGATTCTTTGAATAGAAAGAACGACCGTAACGGATGTCGGCTCAATCCGAAGGAAATTATGCAGAAGCTTTACAGAATTATTATGAAGCTACGCGACCAGAAATTGATCCCTATGATCGAAGTTATATACTCTATAACATAGGTCTTATACACACAAGCAACGGGGAGCATACGAAGGCTTTGGAATATTATTTCCGGGCACTAGAACGAAATCCATTCTTACCACAAGCTTTTAATAATATGGCCGTGATCTGTCATTACGTGCGACTATCTCCACTATAGAAAGAAGAAAAAAAGATCAAATCAGCTAGTAAATACTAGAAAAAATAGGCTTTCTACATATGCATCGTCAAAAGCAACGATTTTTATCAGCTGTAGCGAGGAAAGAGACTTCATGAAAACCAAAATATGAAGAAATAGGTACGGCCATATACTCTATGGATAAAAAAGGATCAAATTGATAGAGAAAGCACCGTAAAGATCAATTAGCGAGTTATTAGGTCGATACAGTTTAAGAACTGCTTACTTATGTCATGATATGATATAAAAATTAGGAATCAACTTATGTAATAGAGTTGATTCACTAAAGTATTCAGCAGCGGTGTAGCATCAGATCCCAAAGATAGTAAGTTATTTTTTCTTGCAGAGGAAAGTCTTTTTCAAAGAGTCTATATGAAATGAAAACGAGATAGTTACCTTTTAGAAAATTCTAACGATATAGGGGAATATTTATTCCTCAGTTTTCTGAAGGTGGGAAAAAAGATAAAACTGATTATTGATCGCAATTAGAGTTTAAAACTTAATGTAATTAACTTCTTCTGGTTAACCCAAGAAAAAAAAAATGAGATAGGCTTATGAGAAATCTAATTCAGTTAGGATAGGGTAGATTACTAAGATGGAACGCAAGCAAAAAGAATCGACTGCTGAGCCGTATGAGGTAGGAAACTCTCAAGTACGGTTCTAAGGGAAGGAATTGACCAACCTATTCCGACCGAGGAGAACAGGCCATTCTACAGGGTGATTCTGAAATTGCGGAGGCTTGGTTCGATCAAGCTGCTGAGTATTGGAAACAGGCGATAGCGCTGACTCCAGGTAATTATATTGAAGCACATAATTGGTTGAAGATCACGAGACGTTTTGAATTTGAATAAAACCACTCTCTCTTTTAATTTATTAAAATTTATTATTGGATCCATTAATAAAATAAAATAGATCGTTCCCATGAGAAGATCCAATCAAGAATTTCATTATATCTCTTCCTTCTAAAATATTAGATTTTATTTTTATATGGTATCTCATAAGGATAAACGATACGTATACAGCAATATAGATAGCATATAGCTAATAAAGCAAAGCTAATAAATAAGGGATATCTAAAATAACTAAAT